CAAAATGACATTATATATATATAACATATTTAACATAGTTAAAGATAATTATAAACAAACCAAATCCTATTTTTTTATTCTAATTAGAGATACGGCTGAAATAGGATTTTAGGGATAAGAAATAAACTAACCAAACCATGGATAAATCCAAGCGAACTTTTCTTAAATCCAAGCGATCTTTTCGTAGGCGTTTGCCCCCGATCCAATCGGGGGATCGAATTGATTATAAAAACATGAGTTTAATTAGTCGATTTATTAGTGAACAGGGAAAAATATTATCTAGACGAGTGAATAGATTGACCTTGAAACAACAACGATTAATTACTATTGCTATAAAACAAGCTCGTATTTTATCTTTGTTACCTTTTCTTAATAATGAGAAACAATTTGAAAGAACCGAGTCGACCACTAGAACTCCTAGCCTTAGAGCCAGAAAAAGATAGGTTTACTCTTTCTTCACTTGAATTCGAATTCCCATCCGAACTCAAACGGGGATTGATATTTTGTTGGAAAAATCCAACAATCCGGATTGAATTCTCGTGTCGTAAGAAAACACATAATAATCTGGGAAGAATAAATTTTTTTATTTAACTTGTTGATTCATATTTATTTTGACTACTTTCTCATATTTTATCATATTCTATTCATTTTTATTCGACCTTCCCGGAGTGCATTCTCCGGGCAACTCCGTTTAACTGGCGGATTCCTTCCAACCTACTTCTTTTATGATCTCATTGGAAATCATATACAGACAATTCCTATTTGATATAGCTATTTGTGCAAGTATTTTACGATTAAGAAGCAACTGTCTCTTGTACAGACCGTTTATTAATCTACTATAACTATAGCATACCCCCCTTTCACGAATTGCTGCATTTATTCGAGTGATCCACAAACGACGAAAATTGATTTTTTGCTTATCCCTATCCCGATGAGCCGAAACCAAAGCTCTTATTTTTTGTTGAGTAATAGTTCGAGTAAGTCTTGAATGAGCCCCCCGAAAGCTTGATGCAAATAAACGAATTTTTGTTCTACGTCTCCGAGCGATATATCCCCGTCTAATTCTGGTCATTGAATAAATGAAACTTTCACGAATAACTAATAGATTTCCTTTCTTTCAGTTATTCTTTTGCCCCTTTCCTAGTATATTAATAACAAAACGGATTTTTCCAATGTATAAACTAAAAATTCCAACGGCTTTGGCTACTATAACCTTCCCAACCACGATTTTTTCTTTTTTATAGGCGTTTCGCTTCGAAATACGAAATTGTACTATACTAGCTATTAAAAATAAAAAAATAGCAATGATAAAGAAATAGTGGATTCCATCGTTTCTATGGTTACTTCTTAAACGGTGAGGTCTTCTCTATACACCGGAGCCTTTACTTCATTTAATCAATGTTATTGCTAACTTGTATAGTTCACATTCTTCGGCTCTACCCATGAATTATCCAGTAATAGGTCTTTCACAACGAGCTCTACCTATACAGTAACGGTATTTAATTATGAAGGTTGGCTGGGTAGCTGACCCTGTTAGTCCGTTCTTGCAAGAGGGGTCTATATTAACTAAGATTTCCTCCGCTTAATGGATAACCATTTGCTACCAATGGAGAATTGCTTCTCATCTTGAATTGAGGTGAGTGGATTTACACCAATAGAAACCATAAATTTCATACACAATAAAAGGGATATGCTCCATTTTCTTATTTTTAGATAGGAAATGTTCGTTTTCCGTTCTATCCTATTTGATCATTGATATTCGAACATGGCTCTCTTTCCTTTGTTCTAGTTCATGATCTGAACGAGTCGCACATACACCCTAGTACATGTTCCTCGACGCTGAGGGCATCCCCGAAGCGCGGGGGATTTTGTGACATTTCTAATTGGCTGTCTTGTATTTCTAATAAGTTGTTTAATCGTTGGCATGTTGAATCATATACATAATAGACTGGTTTAGATCGATCCTAACCGCATGATTATGAATTCCTTTTATTGAATAGAATAGTAAATAAAAGTCATAATATATTAATATGAAACTCGGCAGGGGTAATTTCAAATCACGAATTGATGGGAAATCCAGGCTATTGCGCTACAAGATCAACAATTCCATAAGCTTGGGCCTCTGTTGCTGACATAAAAACATCTCTTTCCATGTCTTCGGAGACAACCCATAGGGGTTTGCCCGTTCTTTGTACATAAACCCTTGTCAGGGTTTCACGTAGTTTCAGCAGTTCTCCCACTTCCAGGATGAATTCTCCCGTTGCTACTTCAGAAAAAGAACCAGCAGGTTGATGGATCATTACCCTGATGATATAAGAAAATAAAAGGTTTCTTTATTTCGCATGATGAGGGGAAGATAAAAGAATAAAAAGAAAAAAAGATAGAATCGAACAACCGTACGGGCATTATGCATTGCATACGGCTCTACAATAAAATTGACCCTTACCTTACATCAAATAAAGAAAAAATAGGATCGATCAGACCCCGATTGGTAAATGAT